CAAGAACAAAAAGGTTCTATAGAAGAGGTTCATGCTTCCTTTGTTGAGGTAAGGGCAAATGATCTAATTCGCGATTTCATAAGAATTGAGTTAGTCAAGTCCACTATTTCGTATACCGGAAAAAGGTATGATAGGGCAAGTTCCGGATTGATTCCCGATAATGGATTAGATTGCACCAATATCAATCCTTTTTATTCCAAGGCGAAGATTCAATCACTTAGCCAACATCAAGGAACTATTGGTAATCAAGGAACTATTGGTATGTTGTTGAATCGAAATAAGGAATGCCAATCTTTGCTAATTTTGTCATCATCCAATTGTTCTCGAATTGGTCCATTCAATAGTTCGAAATATAACAATGTGACAAAAGAATCGGATCCCCTAATTCCAATTAGGGATTATTTAGGTCCCTTAGGCGCGATTGTACCTAAAATATCAAATTTTTATTCATCTTACCATTTAATAACTCATAATCAGATCGTGTTAAAGAAATATTTGCTACTTGACAATTTGAAACAGATTTTCCAAGTACTTCAAGTACTTAAATACTGTTTAATAGATGAAAATAGAAGGATTTATAATCCCGATCTATGCAGTAACATCATTTTGAACCCATTCCATTTGAATTGGTGCTTTCTCCATCATGATTATTGTGAAGAGACATCGATCAAAATTAGCCTTGGACAATTTATTTGTGAAAATGTATGTCTATTTAAATACGAACCACACGTAAAAAAATCTGGTCAAATTTTAATTGTTAATGTCGACTTTTTAGTTATAAGATCGGCTAAGTCTTATTTGGCTACTCCTGGAGCAACTGTTCATGGTCATTATGGGAAAATCCTTTACGAAGGAGATACATTAGTTACATTTATATATGAAAAATCGAGATCTGGTGACATAACGCAAGGTCTTCCAAAAGTAGAACAAATCTTAGAAGTGCGTTCGATTGATTCAATATCGATGAACCTCGAAAGAAGAGTTGAAGGTTGGAACGAGCGTATACCAAGAATTCTTGGGATCCCCTGGGGGTTTTTGATTGGAGCTGAGCTAACCATAGCCCAAAGTCGTATCTCTTTGGTTAATAAGATCCAAAAGGTTTATCGATCCCAGGGGGTACAGATCCATAATAGACATATAGAGATTATTGTACGTCAAGTAACATCAAAAGTGTTGGTTTCAGAAGATGGAATGTCTAATGTTTTTTCGCCTGGAGAATTAATCGGATTGTTGCGAGCGGAACGAGCAGGGCGCGCTTTGGACGAATCGATCTGTTATCGGGCAATCTCATTGGGAATAACAAGAGCGTCTCTGAATACTCAAAGTTTCATATCCGAAGCAAGTTTTCAAGAAACCGCTCGAGTTTTAGCAAAAGCTGCTCTACGAGGTCGTATTGATTGGTTGAAAGGCCTGAAAGAGAACGTTGTTCTGGGGGGGATTATACCTGTTGGTACCGGATTCCAAAAATTTGTGCACCGCTCAAGGCAAGACAAAAACATTTATTTGGAAATCAAAAGAAAAAATCTATTCGAGTTGGAAATGAGAGATATTTTGTTACACCATAGAGAATTATTTTGTTCTTACGCGACAAACAATTTCCATGAGACAAATTTACATGAGACATCAGAACAATCATTTATGCGATTTAATGATTCCTAAGAGCGGATTCATTTTCACTTTAACTATCTTTTAACTATACTGGTCTGATTATTGATTTGGTAATAAATAAAATAAGTAATTAAAAAAATTTATGGTTTGCGCCGTGTATCAATGGTCAATCCCCGGTAGAAGGTTCCATCGGAACAATTTTTTATTTCAAGGTACCTCGTCTCTTTGTTAATAATACGAAAAAGAAAAAACAAAAAGGAAGTGTGGGAAAAAATGACAAGAAGATATTGGAACATCAATTTGGAAGAGATGATGGAAGCAGGAGTTCATTTTGGTCATGGTACTAAGAAATGGAATCCTAGAATGGCCCCTTACATTTCTGCAAAGCGTAAAGGTATTCATATTACAAATCTCGCTAGAACTGCTCGTTTTTTATCAGAAGCCTGTGATTTAGTTTTTGATGCAGCAAGTAGGGGAAAAAACTTCTTAATCGTCGGTACCAAAAATAAAGCATCGGATTCAGTAGCATCAGCTGCAATAAGGGCTCGGTCTCATTTTATTAATCAAAAATGGCTCGGTGGTATGTTAACGAATTGGTCCACTACGGAAACGAGACTTTATAAGTTCAGGGACTTAAGAGCAGAAGAAAAGATGGGGAAACTCAACCGTCTCCCCAAAAGAGATGCAGCAATGTTGAAGAGAAAATTATCTACCTTGCAAACATATCTCGGTGGGATCAAATATATGACGGGATTGCCTGATATTGTGATCATCGTTGATCAGCAAGAAGAATATACGGCTCTTCGAGAATGTGCCATTTTGGGGATTCCAACGATTTGTTTAATCGATACAAATTGTGACCCAGATCTTGCAGATATTTCGATTCCAGCCAACGATGACGCTATAGCTTCAATTCGATTGATTCTTAACAAATTAGTATCCGCAATTTGTGAAGGTCGTTCTAGCTATATAAGAAATCGTTGATTATGATTAAGATTAAGAATAATAAAATTAGTTAATGTTAATTATTGGGCAACTCCATAGATTTATTGGATCGGTTACTTTTTTTTTAATAGATAAAAAAAAAGAACTGGGGATATTGATATATATTATGATGTTATGTGATTTCTTGGTATCCTAAATATATGATTAATGATTCAAGTTGGTGAGTTGAGAAAGAAATGGTTGAATCAAACTAATTCCTTTTTTGAAGTTCAATTTCTATCAGAGGACAATATGAATGTTATACCATGTTACATTAAAACACTCAAGGGGTTATACGATATATCGGGTGTAGAAGTAGGCCAACATTTCTATTGGCAAATAGGAGGTTTACAAATCCATGCCCAAGTACTTATCACTTCTTGGGTCGTAATTGCTATCTTGTTAGGTTCAGCCATCATAGCTGTTCGGAATCCACAAACCATTCCGACTGACGGTCAGAATTTCTTTGAATATGTCCTTGAATTTATTCGAGACTTGAGCAAAACCCAGATTGGAGAAGAATATGGACCTTGGGTTCCCTTTATTGGAACTATGTTCCTATTTATTTTTGTTTCTAATTGGTCAGGTGCCCTTTTACCTTGGAAAATCATACAGTTACCTCATGGGGAGTTAGCTGCGCCCACGAATGATATAAATACTACTGTTGCTTTAGCTTTACCCACGTCAGTGGCATATTTTTATGCAGGTCTTACCAAAAAAGGGTTGGGTTATTTCGAGAAATACATCAAACCAACTCCAATACTTTTACCAATTAACATCCTAGAAGATTTCACAAAACCCTTATCTCTTAGTTTTCGACTTTTCGGGAATATATTGGCTGATGAATTAGTAGTTGTTGTTCTTGTTTCTTTAGTCCCTTCAGTAGTTCCTATACCTGTCATGTTTCTTGGATTATTTACAAGTGGTATTCAAGCTCTTATTTTTGCAACGTTAGCCGCGGCTTATATAGGCGAATCCATGGAGGGTCATCATTGACTAGTTTTCTAAATAGTCTTTTTTTTTTTTAGCTTATCCCAATTCATGCATGGTTCAAGATAATCTGCTTGGTTGGAGAACATAATAGATATAAATACGTATGAATATATGACCTAGAGTCGTAGGAGAGAAGATGAACGATATTACGGAATTGTAAAAAAAAAAGATGGGTTGGGGGGGTCACACTAGATGTATGTAATGTCTATAAGTCCAGCCACTTTTTGTGTGGGTTTCGAGGAATGATTCTATAATCCGATTCAATATAAAATGTGGCCAGTTTACGTTATGGAAGAAAGAAATGTATATGTAATATGTATATGTAATATTAGATATTCACTAGTTATACAGTCCTATCTATATATAAATAGAAGTCCTTATGCCTTACCTATATACTAACTAACTATATATATATCTAACTATATGCTATATATATGTAATATATATATAGCAATATATATAGATAGCAATATATATAGCAAAATAAATAAAGCAAAATAATAAAAAAAAATATATATATATGTATTGATATACATATTGATATCGTTATATTGATATATTGATATCGTTGATATCGATCATATTGATATCCATTGCATATATTGATGATTGCATATATTGATTTGATTGCAGTTTACTGCATTTAGATTAGATGGATTACAAGATAAGTCAAGTCCTTTCTTCTGTTTCATTTGTGATTGTGTATTGGATGAAAAAACAGATGAACTCAAGGATATAGAAGAGTAAAGAACGAAGGATGGAATGAAAGAATGGTTGGAAAGAAAGAAATGCAATAACTAGAGCCGTATGTATATGGATTTACAAAAACTTCATCATGGGTAGAAACAAAAAATGAGATATCGAAGCAGTTCTGACGATTCAGTAATATTATCATTAGTTTTTAGTTACTCCGACCCAATAGATCTTAATGATCAAACTTAATGATAAAATTAAGTAATAATTCATTGGTTGATTGTATCATTAACCATTTCTTTTTTTTTGGTGTGAGGAACTTACCATGAATCCACTGATTTCTGCCGCTTCCGTTATTGCTGCTGGATTGGCTGTAGGACTTGCTTCTATTGGACCCGGAGTTGGTCAAGGTACTGCTGCAGGCCAAGCTGTAGAGGGTATTGCGAGACAACCAGAAGCAGAGGGTAAAATACGAGGTACTTTATTGCTTAGTCTAGCTTTTATGGAAGCTTTAACAATTTACGGACTGGTTGTGGCATTAGCGCTTTTATTTGCGAATCCTTTTGTTTAATCCTAGAAATGTAAAAAAGTACCTTAGATTACATACTTATTTTACTTTTTTTCTTTATTAACTTGAAATTAAATTGTCGTTTGCTTCTTCGAATTATATCAACACTTTACTCCTATAATTACTTATTTGTTGAGACTACAGGAAGGACTGC